GGGGATCTTCCAATTGAGAAGATCCATCGACCTTTATCTTCGTCTCAGGTCGATCTATTTTATTTAGTTATTCCGTTAAACCAACGATTTGTTATTGGAGCAGATAGCAACAACTATTTCATCAGACATGCGTATTTTTGTTTTGATTTTCCAATGGATTTACATCTTTCATTAATGAAATTTTTTGATGTAGTGAGTAATAGGCTCTGGTTGTTCGCTGTTCAAGAATTCTTGTTTAGGCAGTTCATACCATCCATACATAGTGTTTTGATCCAAGATTTCAATTCTTCCATGTTTCAGCAGTAGCATATTGTTCCATGGAGCTAAGGTCCAAAATTTGGAAGAAACAAGCCTTTCCACGACTCTACCACCCAGTCAATTCTGTTCCACTCCCTATTTATTTCATGGCCATATATCCTTCCGGCTAAGGAATGGGAAACCTTTCTCCTGTTACATGAATCCAATTTTCATTTCATCCGGGAAAACCCATCTTTTTCTCAACAATGTCTTTGTCATTTGATCCAATAGCCTTCCGTTAGATAGGAACAGATTTGATAAATACTGATAACTCTCGGATAGAGTATTAGAACGGAAAGATCCATTAGATAATGAACTATTGGTTCTAATCCATCTCTGGTGATGAATCAACAATTCGAAGTGCTTTTCTTGCGTATTCTTGATAAACCAGCGTTTATATATAGATGTAGGAGGATCTGTTTGGGAAGTAAGAAGCCCTTTTGACATCTCTTCATCTGCAAAGAATTCTCGATGTGAAAACACAGAGACAGGGGGCTGATCTTTGAATAGGAAAAAGAGTGGATCTGCAGGGTCCCAAATGAATTGGCTTATTCGAAAAAAGCCTTGTTCTTTGGAAGATCTATCTCGTGTCTGGTACTGCATGGTTCCACTCTGCAAGAACTCCGAATCATTCTCTTGAAGCTCATTCTCTTCATCATAAATGATCCGCTTGCCCCGAAATGACCTGGCCCAATAGGGAAATCCCAATTCATTGGGCCTTTCGATACAATAAAATAGAAAGCCCCAAGGGCGCCATATTCTAGGAGCCCAAACTATGTGATTGAATAAATCCTCTTCTATCTGTTGCGGGTCGAGGGCTCCTTCTACTTCCCCTTCTTCAAACTCCGATTCGTATTTTTGATAGAGAAATCTCTGATCAACGATAGAACAAGATCCATTTTGCATCATATCTAAAGGATTCCTTGGTTCGGGCCGAAGAAGCAATGTCACTCGATCATTATCAAACTGACTGCAATCTTTTTCTGTCCGTGAGGATCCCCCCAGAGCACCTTCTACTTCTAATAGGCCATGAACTAGATCAGAAGCATTCTCAACGAGTCCATAAGAAGTGATCCCATTTTTTTCATCAGGCCCGGGTAGAGACCAAAGGTCTTGGGCGACCGATCCGGCAGAACAACTCAAAAGATAAAGAAGTATCGTTAATTTCTTCATGCTCGTTCCAAGTTCGAAGTACCATTTGTACAAATAAGAATCCCTTTCGTTACATGATTTCTTCTTCATATAGATAGATATAGGATCTATGGGGCAATTACTTAGAAGTACATTTTGTGCAACAGCCCTTCCTATCTGATAGAAAAGGATCTCATGATCCTGAACCGATCTTACCCGGGATCGCAAATCCCAAGTTTGTCTATGAAGAGCGGATCTAATTGTATTAGTGTCTATAATTGATTTCTTCTGTGTAATACTAATCGCTAGGGCCTCATTGGTAAGTGCTACAAGATCTCGTGCATTGGAACCCATGGTTATGGACCCGAATTCATTAGTATGGAACATTTTCTTTTCCAAGTGAAATCCCTTAGTATATGAAAGATTGAAAAAGTGCTTTCGTTGTTGTGGAATAAGAAGCCTTCGTATCTTAATGCATGTATTTAATTTATTCGGAACTATTAGAGCGGGATCCACTTTTTGGGGAATATGAGTCGAAGCAATAACAAGAATATTTCTAGTGGAACATCTTTCACAATCCCTGGATAGATAGTTCACTAATAGACCGAGGGATAAGTAATTCGACTCATTCACATCCAGATCATGAATGTTTGGAATCCATATTATGCAAGGAGACATTGCTTTTGCTAATTCGAATTGAAGGGTGATAGAAAATCGGTCTATTTCCGGCATCATATCCATAGTTAGCGCATTCATCAGAGTTAGCAGCTCCAGCTCCGTATCGAGGTCAAGATCGATATCGTCACTAGCATCAATCTCGTCACTATCATCAATATTGTCACTATCATCAATATCGATATCATCAATAAGAAAACCTTTAGGCTTGTTATCCAGGAACTTGTTCAGAAATACCAAAGGAACATAGGAGTTTGTCGCTAGGTATTTGACCAAATAGGAGCGTCCAGTTCCTATAGAACCTATCACTAAAATACCCCTAGAGGGGGATAGGGCTAAGCGGAGCGAAAAGGGTTTTTCATGAGACGGGAAATGCAAACTATTAGCCCCACACGAG